CTATGTAGTGGTCGGCCTTCTAGAAGCTTCGCCAGAAGCGACTAGTCGCTTCCCGAATGCCCCTTTCCTTCGCTACTAGGAGAGTCGCTAGCTTGCTTGCATTCTATTCTATAAGCGGAGCGACTTGTCGAGTCTACGAAGCTTCGTAGTTGCTTCCCCCCCCCCTTTTCTTTTGCCCCGCCATGCCACTAGATCCATAATGACCGGCGAGTCGGAACATGTATGAATATAACCACGCGGAGCGCCGTACCGGCCTATCGAAGCGAAGAAAGAGATCATTGAGCCTATTTAGCCGAGCTAAGGTTTGGAACCCTTATTATTTAATATATATAGATATATATAAAATAATAAGCTAAGGGGGCTGGGAATCGCAAGAATTTAAAAGTCCTCCATTGAATGGGATGAGAAAGACAGGTTCGGAAATGGCCGGATTAGCAGGAGGAAGGGCGGCCCCACCCTGAAACAAAGGTGTACGTACATAAATAAAGAGACTGGTTATGGCCTTGAGAGGGCTCCTTCCCATCTATCTTGACCGGGAAGAGGGGGGAGGCTCTTGCGGAAGCCCTGCCCGCCCTTCTCTATTCTATTTTGAGGATCCCTCTGAGGAGGCTTTCCGGACTCGTAAAAGACGGCTAGGAACAAGAATAGGGTCAGTAGTCTCTGCCGTTGCAGGTCCTTCTCCTTCCGCTGAGATGGCCCTCTTTTTTGTTTTGTTTGTTCACCGCGGCACGAAATCATGAAGAAGCTGGAATAACTCAGAAAGAGAGTGGCGCCTAGCCGTTGAGAGCGTCTGTTGTCTTTGTAGAGGAACAGTATGATCTTGGACTGGCCCCCTTCGCATGACCTAGAAAGAAAAAGAAGTCCGTGCTACTATAAGGCCTCTAAACTCCTCCCTCAGGACACTGTTGCGTTGCCCATGGGGACGGGCTAGCCCCGACTTCCATAGGTCCTTGGTTCGACCTCCTAATGAGAATTGAGGTCCTTGCGCGGGCGTCTCATCCCTAAGACTTGTTTGCTCTGTATGGAGTGCCCCGTGGTTCCTCGAGTGCCAGCCGCAGAGAGGAATGCCATCAACTAGGGCGCTATTGGCCACTAACCACTCGCTCGCCGGACGCTCGGGCTCCGCGTTTCAAGTTCGTTATCCTAACCGTATCCTCTGCTCCACCGGGAGCCTGACCCCTTCTTCTATCTTATCTACTGCCTTGCTCCTCGGCTCCATACTGCTCCAGCCGCTCGCTGTAATAGCTTGCTTCTCGGGTGGCTCGCACCCTGGGTGGTGCGGCTGAGCCAGAGTGGGCTCAGCAGTCGGCCTATCTTTCCGGGCGCACGCATAAAGGCATGATTAGTTCCACAAATCTCACTGCACTGACCATAGTAAACTCCTTCTCGTTGTACCGAAATAGAGATTTGATTTAAACGACCAGGTACAGCATCACATTTTACACCTGAGGAAGGTACAGCCCAACTATGAAGTACATCAGCAGATGTTACAATAATACGTAGATGACTTTTGGCTGGTACAACCACTCGATTGTCCACTTCTAATAAACGTAATTGACCCAATTCTAGATCATCTTCTGGAATCGTATAACTGTCAAAAGTGAGTGACTGTTCATCGGAACTGTTATAGTCCGAATACTCATAAGGTTGGGTCGACGCCCGTCTCCCCCCAAACTGTACTTGCAAGTTTCCCCGCAAAAAGCTCTCCACGCCTACTCTTAGAAAGAAGACTCTTTTTCTTTAGTTAGTACCGACGACCCTTTATGAGTAAGGGGAATCGAAGGCCGGGGAAAGTTTATTGGCAACAGGGAACCCTTTCTCACCCAGTCCTACCTACCCTATGTATTCGAGGGGGGGGGCTGGAACCGAAAAAGACCTGGTTCCACACATATGAGACAGGCAGAAGGTATGGAACGACCAGTTCACCATGGAAAGCGAATTCGATCCTATAGTCGTCTTCTTTGTTCGATAAATGCGCAGTGGAAAGGGATGCTAGTCGGCTCGGAGAAGTTGTAGGCCCCAATAAAAAAGATCAAGAGTGATTCCTCACCTATCCTGTCAGGGGCCCAGTTGAACGCTCGAGTATAGATTCCCTATGCTCATCGGCCGGGGCCGGCCGGCCCGTAGATCTGGATCCATCCATAGACCTGACCTGATATCGTTTGTCCAAAAAGAAAAAAAAAGTAGGTTTTTAGTAGTAGTTCATGAGACCTCGAATTCCCACGTTCCAGCTTGCATTATGCCAACAAGTCCCACCCCCAACTCTAGCTGAGAAGTTGAGTCACCCTTCTTTTTTTTTCAGAAAAAGAATCGAATAAAGAAAGAGATAGTCTATATCCTGTATCGATCATAGGATCACTCTATGAATAGGTAAATTCTCTGTGACCTCCCACCGTTCACGACATCCCTTGCTTCTCGCTGCGAACGGCTCCTCGGTGGAAGAGTAGAAGCGCTGGTCCCCTTCGGTCAAGTTGCTTGTACCTGCTGTTACCTACCGTAGGACCTCCGTCCCCGAAGCGAAGAAAGAGGAGCAGGAACAAGAGGTTGTCCTCTCCCGGCCCAGTAGTTCCGCAACTACTACCGTGGTTGTTGCCAACGGGGATCCCCCATTCCGAAAGGTTACTGGGCCGGCCGTTAGGTCCAAAGTTGTATGCCACAGCTATGGTGCCGATAGATTCACTACTTCAGCGCCGTTATCGGACATTTCAGGCTGAGCATCTATTTCTCGTATATCGCTCCACACCGAGAAGAGGGATGTGTACCTCCAGCAACAACAAGATGGAACCATAGGCTTCTATGCTGGGAGCATTTCGGGGTATAGGTCTAACCATCTCAACTCCCCGTTTCTGGCATGCTATAGTTATTTAAGTCTCTCGACGGCGGGAATGGGAGATTACCGGTAAGCCAGATGCTTCGCGAACCATATTCTTAAGGCATTTCGTTGCACTTAAATCACCCTCGTGAAGAGGCGCACTCCGATACCATTGATGTCCAATAGCTTTGATAGTAATGGCTGGATTTACTACTACCTCGTCCATTGAGTATAAGAGAGCAAATGATGGTATAGCAATGAACATCGGGATGATACTAGGAAATATGGTCCGAAGAATCTCGATAGTAGTTCCATGAACAATCCTTTGCGGGATTGGATTTTTTTCTTTTTGGAAATGCCATAAAGCGCGAACCAAGATCCGTGATACGAAAACCAAAATAAGAATGAGGAAGAAAAAGATATCGTGATGTAAGTCTATTATTCCTTGCATCATAGGTGTTGCTGCGTCTTGAGATCCTAATTGCCATGGTTCCGCTGCATCACAAGGAGCAATTGTGAGAAATAGCCATTCTAGAACAATCATTTGATCTGTTTCATTCTTTGACTGCTCTGCTCCCCCAAAAAAATGGAGAGACTTGTTCTTGCTCTTCCAATTCAGGAAGACTGATTTCGCCGGTTGGTCCAACCAAGAAAGACATGGGAATTTTGGGCGTCAGATTCTTCTTCTTCTCTTACTTACGATATTTCGAGTTGGATGAACAGATCGCTCCTAAAAGCAGCCGTGTGATCTTATATACGATACCACCAGACGCGCCCCAGCTTCAAGCGAGCTCACCCTATGGACCTTGCTGAACTAGATTCCCTGCTAGCGAGAGCGGCTTAGAAAGATAAAGGAGCACAAACAAGGGTTGTTTGAAAATGAACAGATAAGCTAACGCACTACTGATTTTCTGCCTACTTGCAATGCAACTACTCCTGAGAAAGACTCAAACTGAACTAGTTGAAGCTAAGGGCCCGCCTATTCTATTAGTCAAGCTTGGAGAACATAGTACTAGGACTTACTAGATGAAAGACCTTGATTGGTGAAGGGCTTAAAAGTTAGGTAGCTGCTATCTATCGGATCTTTTCTAAGAGGTTAGGTAGGTGGTTGAGTCGAAGCGGAGAAGGAGACTAAGTCATCGGTCGTGCCGGGATTGATTTCCTACTTCCAGCTGAATGAGGGCCACACAGCCGTCAACCCTGCTGGAAGTGCTTTCTAGATCCAATCTCCTGGTCTTTCGTTCGCTATTCGAATGTCTGGACCAGTAGAAATGTACGAAAGGTGGTCTTGTCCTTTCCTTTACAACTAGTAGCTAGTAGCTCCGTCGTTGATCTCTCCTCTTCCCGGCCGGTTGTGACTCGTATGTCCAGCCAACGACTATCGATTCCTAACGAATCCATAGATTCTTCTACCATTCGACCAGATCTTCTAGATTGTATTCTCATTTTCCGGCCTCGAGCAACTTTACTAATAAGGGAAAAGCCCTTAACTTAATTTAATTCATATTATATTAGTATAATATAAAGCGCTAGCGCCCAACCGGCTTTCCGCCTCCATTTGGTCGTGCTGCTATGATGTAACGTGCAGTCGTCCTGAGGCATTTTAGGGCCCCTTATTTTATCTCCCTTAAAGTCCTTTATGGATTTCAAGTCGGGAATAGAGCTGTGACTTATTCGGCGCTATATCACAATTCATTAATTCTCGGGCATAGCTGTTCACGAAACGTGGCATGGGACATCTGTCGGCGGCGGGTTAATTCCGAGCGAGAGGTCAAACCAATCCCATTCATCCTGGTCTGATCCGAACGGATCTGAATGAATTGATCCATTGTTCTATGCCCTACTTCTTAGTTCATTTTTTCCTACTCGGACCCGCCGTACTTCCTTTGACTACTCCTGAGATATAGTGGAAACATTTTTTTATGGTGGAGAGTGGGGAGTGAAAACACCAATGCAGCAGAGAACGACCACATGAATCGGAATCTGCTTAACTTATTAAGACAGACGACCGAGAAAGAAAGGCTCCGCGTTCTCCAAGTGGTTGATCTTAGCTTAGCGTGCTAGCCGCTGCTTCATTTCGTATAGTGATAACGCTTTCTCTTTCTTAGCGCTCCGCCCCCCCTTGTATAGTAAGGGGAACTTTGGTTGCGCGGCTTTCTCTTATACTTATAGGGGTCTATTTTCTCTGACTTGACTCAGCTTGACCTACTTGACTCAGCGGTTAGAGTATCGCTTTCATACGGCGAGAGTCATTGGTTCAAATCCAATAGTAGGTAAAACCGACCGAAAGCCCCGCTTTTGCCAGCATGACAGCAAGCACGGACTGGCAGCAAGGGGTCAACTGAATGACCAAAGCATCGGTTGCTTCCACTTGTGGCCTTCTTCGAGCGCCTTGACACCTTAATATCAACTCACCCCCCTCTTCCACAAGTAGGTGGAGACCAGGAGAGCCGGGAACCCCAACGGGAACCCTTCACCGCGCCACACGATTCTTTCGCGAAGCGCTCTCTCAGACGTTTCCACTCCTGCCCCCGCAAGCGAAGAGGTTTCAAGATACCAGTCGACCGAGTGAAAGTGAACAGCTCCGAGCAAATCTTCTAGAGAGCGTACCCTTTGTTTCTACTCTTTCTCTCTTCTAAAAAGAACTAAAAATAGAAAAAAGAAAAAGAATCCATTTTTTATTCTATGGACCCCTTGGACCTCCGACCAATGAGGTGATGACACATGCATGCGTGCATATGAACTTCTAAAGAGTGGGTTCCAAACCTGGGTGGCACTATATAACTCAATCCATTATATTATAAGGTGGTGGATTATTTCTACTAAACTCTGAGATAGAGGATACTTTAAGGAGATTTTGTCGAGATAAGGACTTGCAAAAGTAGAGTAGTCGCAGAAGTAAGGTCTCAGACTCGCAGAAGACAAGTGAAAAGTCTCTCGAGGTTTCGCCGTGGGAATTTCGCGAGACTTTTCGCCGCTTTGAAACATTTTAAAAATATCGAAAAAAATTCCGCGTGGTTTATCTCTAAAAAGTAGGAAGGCCCTAGAACCCCCCGGCCCCTATACCAAAGCAGTTAAATGCAAGGAGGTCAGAGCAGAGGAGCTTCCCGGGTAGCAAGCTAGTTAGGAGAGAAGTCACCTTTGGATTCTTAAGTTAAGTAGGGGGGCAGGGAAGAAAGCACGATAGGAGGCATGTCTCGAGCCTAGGTGACAGCGGATAACTTTAGAGGTAGGCTAGAAAGGAAGGAAAAAGAAAGGCTAGGTTATGTAATAAAGAAGGAAGAGAATTCTTCTTTCGTCCTTATTGTGTCCCATGCCAGGATGAAGAAATCCAAGGATTTTTAGTCATGCTCATGGAAGTATTGACTCGTTTAACGCCGCTCATACCAATATGGCAGAGCATTTGAACATTTTCTTAACTAAAGCTCTTTATTTTTGCGGGTTTAAGGAGGGCATTGCCTTCTTAGAGAGATATAGCCACCATAGACTAGCTCGTCCGTAGGGCTATGAGAAGGCCAGGATTTGCCATGCGGTCTAGAGATTTTACCCTTGGAAGGAGTACACTGATATCCTTGAGAGAGAGAACGTGGCCATACTGACCTATAGCAGGGAAGGACTTTTTATACTTCCTGCCACAATTGAGTAGGCCAGAAGCCAGAAAGACAGATCCGCGCGTTTGCAAAAGATCTTGGAAGAAAAGCAACAGAAAGAAGGTTGAGTGATAGACGAGGAGAACGGTTGTTTTCAGATGACGAAGTATTCGTCAGCGATAGGGCTTCGCGCCTGAGAACAAAAGGCAGAGAAAAGGGCTTACAGAGGATTTCCAATAAGAAAAAGGGGAAGAAGACCCCCAGCCATCATCATCGAAATGGACTCTGAAGTTGGGATGAAGCTCATTCAACATGCTGACACCAATGATTTGAAAAAGCCATTTATAAACTTACTCGCTCGTATATTCTTTTGATATAGGCGTCGCTACGTCAACGTGGTTTAAAGATAGGACTTGAGCCTGGGGGCGAGTACGACCGTTCACGTTTACGACGAGTACTTTGGGCAGCTTCACTCTCTGCAGTTCACCAGTACAACTTCCATGGACGGATATCCTAAATAAACCACTTACGCATTGGCTTAACACATGCTGTCCCTAACCTTGTAGCTTCAGCGGAATCTGCCAATTCTGCTTCCCAATTCTCATCACGTAGTTGGCTTAACGCATACACCTCGGAATATACCGCTTCTTATGCTTGTACCTATTTTACCTCTGATGAGTATGGGTCTACGAACGTCAATCAGCCATCGCCTTCTTCCTCCTCGTATACCTTTTTACTATCTCTATACTCGTCGTCAGCGCTCGGCACCTTCCTGGCTGTAAGCGTATACCTTTACGGTACATGTTCAGTTTGTCTACTGTTGCCTGGGATACTAGGCACCGTACTGTTGTTTCGGTCGGAGCTTAAAAGCTTAGGATCTTATACTTGAAGGCCTTCTATCCGCTTCTGCCGTCGATCTTTCTCTTTTGTGAGGGGTATGTCGGATAGGCTCCCAGCGTTCCTCACCAAGTCTGACCCCTTGGTTTAGGCATTTGACCCTACTTGCAGCTTTCCCTTTTACTCCAGGTCTGTTCCTGTACTTACTTGCCCGCTATCCTAGGCATATCGGCCAGTGGTCTCGGTCGTTTTGTTCGGGCATTTTCCATTTGGCGCACCTTCCGACTCTGAGGTTGACTCAGATCTTGTTTTCGGGGATGAGTATGGGTGGGCTTCCAGCTATCCTTAATCTCTATTTTCTTGTGTTAACCAAATCAGCAACGTTTGAACCAGGTAAATTACCAACTAAATCCACACCTGTGTATTGGCTTATCACTTCACTTACAGTTTCGAATCCGACGATTCTATTGGATTCTGAAGCAGTCTATTCCCAAGCTAAATCCACTCCAGTGTATTTGATTAACACATATAGTTTCTTAATGTTAGCCTCACATGTGTTCCGCAAATCCTCATCATCCGTATCTGGGAATCTATATACTAATTCAGGTTAAATGCTTTTCCCAAACCCCTTCTTCATATGCAGCTTCCCCATTCCTGATGCCTATTTACCCTCTGTAGGGCTCTACTAGCGCCCGCGTCTTCGTCTTCTGGAACAGTTTCTTTTCTTCTAGTGGTCTCTGTCGTCAGAAATTATGTTCTTTAAATGGATCTCCTGCCCGGGAATCTTTTTTCAGGTAACGGCATTGGCTATCGGTCTGTCGTCTTTCCATTCCTTCACTCAAGAACTAAAGGTAAAAGCATCAAGAAAAGGTTGCTTGCTCCATACCATAACATAAGTGGTTGATGGCGGTTTTACGCCGTCTCCCTACTGATGGCACATTCGACCAATTAAGACCTTTATACCGTTTAGTCGGTTTTAAGGAGTCTTATTGTTTCGATTTAAAGTCAGCAACCGATAGATGGCCTCGGTCATTTCAATTACATATGCTTGGATTAATGTTTGGTTATTCTAGGGCCGAATCCGTTGTGGGTTCGTGTCTTGGTGATAGCGTCTTCTCTCTACTTCCTCCATTAGTCAAGAGGAGTAGTAGTGTTGACTTTGTCACAGGACAACCCTTGGGATACCTGGCTTCCTGGCCACTCTTTACCTTTAAGCCATCACTTTGTTGTATTGTATAGACAAGCCTGACTTTATAGATAGGAATTCAGAAAAGAGTTCTAACTTACCTTCCTGACTGTGCTTCCTGCTTTTGGACCTATTTTATATTATAGTGGTAAGACTGTAGTCTACTGCAACAGGAGAAAGGAAAGCAGGCCAATATTCATGATAAGACCCTCTTTACGCTCTCTCTTTCTGCTCGCTCCTGTCAACGAATGAATTTACTACTTGTGTCACTGACATTCCATTAGCATGGTGGACTATAGACCGGCTTTCACGTTCACTCTATAGGAAGGGGACTTAGATTAATCGATTCAATGGGCGAACTGCTTTCCTTTAAAGGTAGCAAGTGATTGAAATGACAAGCTTGTAACTGATATGAAATCGGAAGACAGTAAGTTGGACGAGGAGCTCATGTACCACAGAGTGGGCAAATGCTCCCCTCTTTCAAGAGACTGTTTCTGTTCTTGTTTCTTTAGTCTCTTTACCTGCGAGCATGAATTCCTGAACCCAATACTAGGAAAGAGCTTCATACCCTATAGAACTGACAGATCGGCTAGCGAAGATGGCTCAGTCTCAGTAGATCCCTCACTCCTCACCGGCTTACGGAAAGAGAGCCCTAAGGGAGAGAGTTTCGGTACTTCAGGCATATCTATCAATGGGCAAAGACAGGAGAGCCTTCTATCTCTTCCAGTCTTATAAAGGAAAGAAAGCAGGATGAACAGGCTTGAGTGTCGATAGGTGACTTTAAGGTAGGCGCCTATCTCTTATTATACTATAGCAACGGGAGAAGTCGGGATTGGTGCCCTAAATGAAGGGAAATCTATAAAAAATTAGCATTTTGCCCAGATAGAACTTTTTCAATTCATGATCTGCTCTACGAAGGGAAAAGTGAAAGTCTCATTTGACAGCTATATAAGATAGACACTTTCTAATTTCCATGTCTGTCTATGAGGGAAATAGGTCAAGTGTCATTTTGCAACTATATGAGCATGAACATCTACTTTCGAATTTGAATAGTCCTCTTAGCTGGTCGATTGGCTTGAATCTCTCTTTCTTTTGAATCGTAACCTACTATTAGTGTATGCCTAAAACTGAACTAATTACTTTTCTCTAACCAACTTATGACCAAACAAAAAATGACTTAACTAATGGCCAGATTTCCCTCTCCTCATTAAAAACTACTTCTATCTAGCTCCTCTCTTCACCATCTTTTGGTCAAAAAGAGTAAGAGTATTAAATCCCAAAAGTCCTAGGAGTTAAGCATGTTGGTGATGAACTAGTTCTCGTTCACCCCAGACTTGCTGGGTGGAATGAGTCAAGCTAGTTCCGAAATCGCCAGAGCCCTCTTGTTCTAATCTTTTTCTTAGCAACTGGCTTTCAGAAGTCTTGCTGCGAGGAAGATTAGATACGCCTTACTATATTTTTTTTAGAATAGTGGCATTTTTTCTGCAGATATGGAGTTTGTTGAGAGGACTTGCATCCTTCGTTCGTAGTGGTCATTTATAGCTGTTTTTCCAACTGAACCTAATTTACTATTTTGCGACAAGAGGGGGCTCTTACTTCTTTCATCTCTAGGTTGAGTACTAGCAAGTCAGGGATAAGAGAAAAGCCTGGGAAGGAATCGGGTTTTCAGCATCTGTAGTGGAAGAGTGTACTGGTGGTGGTTTAGTTAGAGACAACAATGGGAAGGGGGCTCTCTCTTCTTTCAGCTGATTCTCCTTTTACTAGGCTTGGATAGATGGGGGTGTCGGTGTAAAGATCGCATGGAACAGTAAATGGCAATGGAATCAAACCTCCTCCTATAGGTAAGTTCAGTCTGTAACTGAGGCTTTCTAGGCGTAGGGCTAATAGCACAATGGCGGTGCGGCTAGGCTTTGTGGGTTCGAATGGCGGTTTGAGATAAGCAGCCAGGCAAGGGAAAGAAGGAAGTCTTCCTGCGGAGGGGGAAGAAGCGGCCCAGTTTAATAGATTCAATGGTCGACTTGCTTGAATCGAAGAGGAAGAGCCCACTTTCATTTGAATTCCTGCTTTCATTAGCTCCTTCAGGATGGGATTGACGTATGGAACCACTGACAGTGAACCGTTCGTCTACCTCAGGTCTTACACTGAATGACCTCTCTCATCTAATCGATCGGTGAAGGATGTCTTTGAAGATCATCTGGTCTGGCTCGTTACCATTAGTTCCTCTCTCTATAGTCGAGCTAGTAAAACGAGATATCCTATTGAAGTGAACGTTCACAAAGATCGGGAAGTAGTAGCCGTAAATCTATCCACTCGTGTAGTTTTAGGCCGCAGATGTCTACTTTTCTTTAATATGGAATTCAAATCAGATCCTAGAGTTTAACCACTGGGGGAGAGTGGGTGAGCTTGCTTTCGAAAGTTTACAGTTTCCCGGCTAAAAATCACCTGCTTGTTTACAGACTGAACTGATCTATAAAAAAAAAGACAGAAGCGAGGAAAGGCCCCTTCGCTGCTCTCTCTGTTTTTTCCGGGATTTGAACCCACGTCCGACTACCTGTTGAACTATACAAGAGGCCGCTCTACCGCTGAGCTACCGAGGTGGGGCTTAAGACGGGAAATCTAAATCGGCACACACGTTTTTTCATTCATTAGCTGTAACCAGCTGAGCTACCTGGACCTCTTTCCTAAAATATGCTTTTTGCTTACGCTTCTTCGTCAAGCTTTCGAGCAGAATATCCATACCTTTCTTTTAGTAGTGAATGAGATGCTTGACAATAACGCTAAATCCAGACATTTAAGGTGTAACACAATGCCTTAAGTGTGGGAGGGCAGCCTATCCGTATCCCTTCGCATGGTCGTTCTATCACGAAGTTGGCAGCGGGAGTGGGACGAGAGCTCGGCTGCGAGTATCTCCCTTTCAGTGACCTGGGACAGGAGACTCTTTTCTGAGTTTGCCTTGTTGGCATGCTCAGTGGTCATAGCGCCTTTGATTGAAATTCCATTTGCACCCGTCTCCTTCGGGGATCCATTAAAGGGATTGGAGTGGAATTTCCATTCCACCTATCCGCACCCTATATCGCTGAAATTTAGATATGTGAGCCCGGAAACACATTTCAAATACGCCTGTCAGCGCAGCTCTTTTTGGAACGGTACGAGCAGACCACTTAAGCAGATACCTAGACTTCCATTTTGAACCACCAAGCAAGGTAGTTGTGTAGGCGGAATATAGTATCCTTCATCGGAATCAGAACAAACTGAAGGAACGAGACAGCACCAGATCAGCTTTAAAGAGCAAGCAAGAACCACTGAAAGAGGCCGGTACCTTTCGTATAAGAGCCAGCAAAGCTACTCATGCACCTGGAGCGAGCCACCTGGCGATTGAGGGGCAATCATATGCTTCTGTGAAAAAATTCTCCTCTCATCGATGTTCTACCGAACTGAACTAATAATAGTTTATCATTTAGAAAGAATGGCGAAAGAGGCCTCCTTGCATTGCCCAACTAGAGCGAAAAGCCTTATTGCGTTGCGGCCCTAAGTAGCTATGGGGTGTTGATGTACTTGGAACCTAGACCGGTTACCTGAGTATGGCGGTTCGGTAGCCGTTCAATGATAGCATGAGATCCTCGCTTCGGTAAGTTACAAGGATGAATGCAAATAGCAAGGCGCTGTGCTGTGTGAAGTGAGACTGGCTGCCCTAAGTTAAGTGCTTCCTTATTAATATTAATTAATGATCTTGCTCAGTAGGAGGGCTTTCCCCCTTCTGTGCAGCCTGATTCTCTCTCTGGAAATGAGGGTGCCCTCGATTGACATTTATAATCGAATAAGGAATCCTTCCATGGATGAGAAGGTTGAGTTACAGTACAGACTCCGTTGGCTTTCGCAAGGAAGCATCTCGAAAGTTCCGCAATCTATGGTTGATGCCTCACTCGAACTCTATCCCATACCCTACTCGATGCTGAAGCTACTCTGCCTTTCGGAACCCAAAAAGAAAGCCGGGCGCTTGGGAAGCTATGCAAAACCTGAAAAAAGGAATATGCTTTCCATCTTTGAGCTCAGAGGTTACGATCGTCTCCTCATTAGGCTATTTTAAAAAAAGTATAGCTGACTCATCAGCTGAGTGGTTCGCCTCTTGTCCACCTGAGTTGTTTACTTCATTTTCCGACCTGGAAAACCAATGACTCTTCAGGTTAGGTTCTCTTTCAACATAGACATCCCGATGACCATGGATCAACTTCGTTCCACGAAACAGAAAGCAAATGAAATCTTCCTCTTAGGGCGTTCGATTCCGCGAAATGGCGACCCGTTTTGCCGGAGTATTCCGCTGTGGCTAGCATTGTTAGGAATGCTTCTGACCATCTTAGGCCATTCTTGATGATGGACCCTCCGGCAACTTTAGAAGCCTTGGTTCGTAAGGGCTCTTATCTTGAACTAACGCTTTGATCTCGGCTTCTAGATCCATATCCTTTCGCATCAAGAGTACCCGCGCGTCTCAAACCCACCTTTATCCCAACAACCCCATGATGAACAGAGAGGAACCCGATGAGGGAAGTGGGACAATGTTCAGACCTTGGCTGTCACAACAAGCAACCAATCAGTTCCAGTCCCAAGGGCAGGTAAAACGAGGCCTCGACGGATGGGAACTCCTACTCTGACTATAGTTTTGCGATCTCTAAGCGGGATTTTCAGTCATCTATCCTTTATCTTTCCCTAGCGAGTGAAGAAAGAGTGGATGTTTTGAACGAGTGTTGAGCGAGTGAAGTGCCCCATAAGCTATAAGGGCGAGCTATATGTATCAATTCCGTGAGCAGCGATTGAACTGAACGTAAAAAGTGCATCCAGCAGGAATCGAACCTACGAATTTGCCCGGTTGGGCGCTTTAACCATTCAGCCATGGATGCAAAGAGACTCAGCGAGTGAACTAGGTTTTGGTATTCCTTCTTGAGCTTCTATTTCTTCCGTTAAAGGAGATTCGAGAAAAGATGGAATAAGAAGACGTGTTTCCAGAACGAACAAGATACGGGTTGAGAAGGGGGAGTTAGCAAAGTTAGACAAGATTGGAATGGGCATAGGAACATGTATTGATGTACCATATCGGCTAATGCTCCCAGGTTGATGCGATGTATTCCACCAGTTGACTGAAGACTTGATTATTGGTATATCGATCGGTCCAGCACGGATTGAAATAGGAGCCGGTTCGATAGGAAGCTTTTGAAAACGCAGTGCACCCATGTAAATAAGGAACGAGATTAATACAGAGGTTAAACGAGCATCCCACACCCAAAAGGTGCCCCACATAGGTCTTCCCCGAAACCCCCCAGTAACTAAGGTAAACAACGTAGAAAAAGCACCCATTTCTGTACCGGTTCCGAAAGAGCGAAGAAAAAGGGGATGTTTTGTTAATAGGAACAAGAACGTGTTTATAGCCGTAGCGATATAAACAAGAATACTCATCCGAGCCGCAGGAACGTGTACATAAGGAATACGAGAATTTCCACCTTGTTGAAGGTCTAGTGGTGCTACCCGAAGACTTAAATGAATAGCCATCGCTGTTAAGAACAACCGAGATCCAATGAAAATTTTCGCGTAGCTTCTGGTCTTTGACATCAAAAAAGAAGGTTGTAATAATGAAAGGGACATCTTATCATTTTATCCTAGCTAGTGGAACAATAAAGACGAAGTGTCTAATTAGACTTATGGTCCTTTGTTTCCAAATAGAAAGACACCAAATTCTCCGGGAAGCCCTATCTTTCGAAGGACTTCTCGATTTGCTCCCCCTGACGAGCCCCCTCCAGCCTACCCGCCGGACCACCCCTTCTATCTCTCGCGACCGACCCTTTGTTAGTTCGTAGAGCCGACGCTGGGCGGCCAACCTCATGGATCACGCGTCTGGTCCCTCTCCCATTGGGCGAGAGCTTTCAATAAAGCATCTCTCGCTTGGAAAGCAGGAACCGGTCTGCTTTGGGGATCCCGCATAAGTTCCCGGATCTTCAAAAGCTTCGCGGGGGACGCGACGTCCAATTGTAGCTTAATCTTAGTATTTTGGAGTACACTTGAGGTCACTCCCCTATTTCCAAAGGAAGAAAGAAAAGAGGAAAGCTCCCTTTCTATTTCCTCTGCTGTTGGTCCCGGCGGACGCAGAGTTAAGTCCAAATCGAGTTGGGCATTTGAGGAACCCTCCTCTCCTGCACATTCTGCGTGTTCGACCAACCACTCAGAGCAAAGGTCAAGAAGACAACACAGAGTGGAAATGGTCCAAGTGATCCCAGGTACCCATGAATTCCTACACTTATTATAGTGGAAATGCCATAAAGCGCGAACCAAGATCCGTGAGACGAAAACCAAAACCAAGACAAGTAATAACAGGAGATCATCGTGGATGTTTAAGTCTAAATCGAACACTAAATAATCAAAGAATTGAAAACACCACTTGAGAAGCTTTACTTCTAGCAAAGTTGCTAAAATAGTAAAAAGAAGAATTACTGAAAATGAAACCAAAAAGGAAGCCATGATTTTATTATATATCTTTGTCATTCGCTCCTTGCTCGCGGAGCGGCATACCGAAAAAAAGATAGGATTTG